CGATAGAATCCTTTCTGATTAGACCAAATAAGGTCTTCGATAGAGATGAAAGAAGAGAGATAAGAAATCCTTAAAAATAAGAGGAAAAACTCTTACAGGAATCGGTATCTAATAACTTCAACAGTTCTAGTAGAATATTAATGAAAGAAAAAAGGGAATGGCATAATAATAAGATTTGAATCTCAAAACAAAAAGAAAAAGGGGGATATGGCGAAATTGGTAGACGCTACGGACTTAATTGGATTGAGCCTTGGTATGGAAACTTACTAAGTGATAACTTTCAAATTCAGAGGAACCCTGGAATTAAAAATGGGTAATCCTGAGCCAAATCTGGTTTTCCAAAAACAAACAAAGGTTCATATCATACAGATAGAATAAAAAAAAAGGATAGGTGCAGAGACTCAATGGAAGCTGTTCTAACAAACGGGGGTGATTGCGTTACTTTAGTAAAGTATAAGGAATCCTTCCATCAAAACTCCAGAAAAGAGAAAGTAAAAGGAAACCCTATTATACATACCTATAGGTACTGAATACATATGTATAGGTACTGAAATACTATCTCAAATGATTAAGATTAATAAGGACCCGAATCCTTATTTTTGAGAAATATGAAACAAAATAAAAAACGATTTAGAATCGATTCCAAGTTGAAGAAAGGATCAAATTCCAAGTTGAAGAAAGGATCAAATATTAATTGATAAAAAAAATCACTCCATAGTCTGATAGATAAAAGATTAATCAGACAAGAATAAAGATAGAGTCCCATTTTACATGTCAATATTGACAACAAGGAAATTTATAGTAAGAGGAAAATCCGTCGACTTTAGAAATCGTGAGGGTTCAAGTCCCTCTATCCCCAACCGCTCGACTCCCTAAATTTTTATCCTATTCTTTCTTTTCGTTAAGGGTTCAAAATTCATTATTTTTCTCATTTATTCGATTTTTTCACAAAAGTATCCGTTTTTATTTGGGGGATACACATACAAACAATTACAAACAATCGTCTTTGAGCAAAACAAGGAATCCCCCTTGAAAATTGGAATGATTAACAATCCAAATCATTAATCCGATTGAAACTTACGAAGCCGTCTTTCTTTTTATTTTAAAAGATACAAAACATTCCAGGTCCTGGATAAAAAACTTTTTCGCCTTTTATTAATTGACATAGACCTAAGTCATTTAATAAAATGAGGGGGGAGGGCGCATCCGAAATGGTCGGGATAGCTCAGCTGGTAGAGCAGAGGACTGAAAATCCTCGTGTCACCAGTTCAAATCTGGTTCCTGGCACATGATTAATTTATCTATGAGTATCTATTCTACAATTTAATTAAATCTATAAATATAGATATATAGATCCGAAAGGTTGAATTTTTTGATTAAAAGAAAAGACTGTGAAAAGTCTAAATTGAAAGTGGGAATATCTAAGAGGCATCTCAGATGGAGTACAAATAGAATCCGACCTTCTTTCTTTTTTTTTTCATATTTTATTCCCTCATTTTCTCCTATGTGACTTTATCTAGCTCATCTAAGAGATGCACACGGTACAAAGTTCATGATGCGGAACTCATTTAATTCATCTTATTAGTTTTAGTTCGGCTCGTCCAAAAAATATCTTCAAAATTTGAGAATCTAATGAATCCCGAATTTTTTGTGTTTTTTATTTAGTCTATCTGTATCTCATAAAAATATGAATGAGACTTGAATGGTTCTCTTGCTCTATAAGAGAACGCACAAATCTAGAGTTGTAGTATTGAGGATTTGTTTCTTATTATTTTATTCAATTTTTATTTAATGAGCATCTTGTATTTCATAAAAATTGGGGGCAATATAATCCTTACGTAAAGGCCACCCTATCCAACTTTCCGGCATTAAGATACGTTTCAACCGTGGATGATTATCATAAGAGATTCCTAACATATCATAAGATTCCCTTTCTTGAAAATCCGCACTTTTCCAAACCCAGAAAGCGGACGGAATTTTAGGATTTTTCCTTAGGGTAAATACTTTTATACATATTTCTTCCGGTTGATCTATACCATACTCTATTCTCGTAAGATGATATACACTAGCTAACAGTCCGCCCGGTGCTACATCATAGGCACATTGGGAACGCAGGTAATTGTAACCATATACATATAAAATAACAGCAATAGGATGCCAATCTTCAGGCTTTATTTGTAAAGTCTCTATTCCTTGATAATCAAAGCCCAAAGATCGGTGAACTAGCCCATGTTTGACTAGCCAAACAGACAAACGACCCTGCATCTTTTTTTCTCTCCCGCATTTTGATTTGTATTTGTATAAGTATTTCAATTTACGTGAAATTTATGAAGATTCTGTCCAAAAGAATCTTTCCTCTAATTTACTAATTCATGGGACGATACTGACTTTTTGTATTTGAAAAATGTTTCAGGAGGGATCTTTGACGTAGACGATGGTTGATAGAGTAATCGTTGATCATAATTTCCAGTATGAGTGGAAGGTCCAATATGAAACTTGT